GGATCCCCCTCGAATCAGACAAGGAAAGAGGGGATAGGTCCCGTCGAGTTCTTAATAATCATAAAATAATCATAAATAATTATAATATTTTTTTTTATAAGTGGTTCAAAAAAATACACATTTGATTGATGTTTTGAAAAATGCACTTAATTAATTGATTCAGAACATCTTTTACTCAAAAGTATCTCTGAATATTTTAAAAATTAAAACAAAGAAGGAATCACTCAAGTTCCGTTTTTTGGATGACTCCCAATTCTATATAATTCTATATATAGATAGTATAGATTTCTATCGATTAGATATCCTGAAACCCTTTCTATAGTAATAAAATATCTATACTAAACTAATAAAATAGAACCTCACTTTATTTAATCTTAATCTAATATTTAATCTAATCAAAGTTTCCTTTTTTTTTTTCTATTTTAAAAGTTCATTGAAATTGAAGAAGTTCTATTTGTTCAATAAATTTGCCTATATTTTTGTTTGTCCACTACTTAACATGATAAATAGAAAAAAAGATTATGATAAACCCCGCCAAAAATGGAATCTAAGAATAGGAGTTGTTGACGAATAAGATCAACAATCCTATTTAATTCGACACAAGAAAGGGTTGTGTAAAATCCCTTTTGTCAAAGACTAGGCGATGCACAACCCCCTCCCTAAACCCTTTGTTCCTTTCATTTAGGCTTTGGTTTATATTCTCCGGTTATTTATCTTTTGTTTTGATTCTATTCAAATAGAAAACTAAGGATTCATTCTATATCACTTCGATTTGGATCGAAAAAACAAATAAAAGATAAGTCAAATTAATATAGTCTTTTTCACAATATACACATCACGACCAGTATAAGTAAGTAATTCCCGAAACCTGAAAAAAGAAACAAACAAAATTTTTTTGATCATACACAATTACATAATATAATTGGCAACAAAAGTTTATTTCTTTTTATATATAATTTGATGTTGAAAAATCCGCGGATCTAGAAATTCATTTCGGACAATTGAACCTTCTCAAACTGTTTCTTTTTAAGAACCAAAAAGATTTGTGCCAAAATAACGGATGCCAAGAAGAGCAAAAGGCCTTGGACACGTGATGGATCTTGAAGTACTACTTCGGCATCCCCCTGACCAAATCCGCCCACATTAGGATTACTCGTTAATGGTTGATCAAGTTTGATGGATTCGCCTTCAGAAACAAGAAGTTCCGGCCCTGGAGGGATAATATCAACCACTTGACGCCCATCCGATGCCTCAACTATGGTTATTTCATACCCCCCTTTTTCTTTTCGTATAATTTTGTTTACTATACCCGCTGCTGTAGCATTATAAACATTATTGTTACTCTTGCTCCCGTCGGGATAAATCTGACCCCTTCCTCTGTTCCCGCCTACATATATGGGATATTTTAAGAAGTGAGCATCTTTCTTAGTGGCAGGATCCGGGGAAAGAATAGGAAAGGTGATTTCACTATATTTCTGACCAGGAACAGGACCTATCACAAGAATATTTTTTTTAGTAGGGCGGTAACTTTGAAAAGACAGATTTCCTATCTTTTCTTTAATCTCGGGTGAAATACGATCGGGCGGGGCTAGTTCAAACCCCTCGGGTAAAATAAGAACAGCCCCCACATTCAAAGCTCCTTTTTTACCATTAGCAAGAACTTGTTTCACTTGCAGATCATAGGGAATTCGAACAACTGCTTCAAATACAGTATCCGGAAGTACCGCTTGTGGAACCTCGATATCCACGGGTTTATTAGCTAAATGGCAATTGGCACATACAATACGGCCGGTTGCTTCTCGTGGATTTTCATAACCCTGCTGTGCAAAAATGGGATAGGCATTTGAAACGGGTGCCTGAGTTATTATATATATGATGAGCGATAGGGAAATGGATCGAGTAATCTCTTTCTTTATCGACGAAAAGGTTTTTTTAGTTTGCATGGTCCAATCATTGATCCCGAAAATTTATACAATAAAAGTAGGTAGGTCGCCAATAGAGTTGCCTACCTATAATTTTGATATTTACTGAAATAATTTTTCTGAAATATTGGAGAAATCCCTTTACTGGGTAGAAATAATAGGTACAATTTTCAATGTTTTGCTTATGTACAAAGTAACAAACAAATATTATAATTGGGCCGTTCGATCATTTTTCAGTCATTCATTGAATGATAAATCACTACAAGTGAAGGAGATACACGATTTAAATAACGAAAGATCCAATATTTAAAAATTGTATCTAAAATGACTGGAAAAGTAGAAACAAGACCGGATATAATTTGATCATTATGAGCAAATCCAAAATCTTTGTAGACAGAGCCAATCATTAATTCCCAACCGTGGGGCGAATGGAATCCTATACATAAATCAGTTAATAAAAGAATAGAAAAAGCCTTTATTGTGTCGCTTAAGTTATATAGGAATTCTTGAACCCAAGAGTTAAGAATAACAAGTTCTTCATTACCTATAATAGAATAACCACTTAGAATAACGAAACAGATTATATTTGTCGAGAAATGTAAAATTGTATGGATACGATCCTCATTGTGCATCTTGATCAATTGGGTCGTTTCTTTGTAGATTTCGACGCGAAGCTTTTGTAAATGCGTTTCTGGGTATTCCTTTATCATTTCCTCCAAACGAAGGAGTTCCTCTAAGTCTATGAATTTTTTTAGAATACTCTTTTCTTGAATATCATTCAAAAAAATTTCGGATTGCCTAATATTCCACCAATTAGTAATCCAAGATTCCAGACTTTTTTTAAATGAGAGAGAGATCCACCAAGGCAAAAATACTATAAATGCAAGATATAGAAGGGAAATAAATACTTTCTTTTTTGCCATTTTTTCGTCTGTGAATTTTTGAAGTTTTAATGAACTCACCCCATGCGTCGACTCTATATGATACTAATATTTGTATCAAGCATAAGTTATATCCCAACCCAAACCATCGAGCCCATTAATCTATTTCGAAATTTTTATTTGTGATGCAGTAGAGTGGTTAGGTTAGTCCTTGAATCTAGAAAAAATACAGAAATAGAATAAGAAAGAGTTCGCTTCAAAGTAATATTAGTTGGATTTCGAAACGAAAGAACTCCCGTTTTATTAAAAAAAATGTCAAATATTTGAAAAAAAAAATGATGGACACACAAAATTTCGTTTTAGAGTTGCTTCATATACGTTTACTTTGGCTTGAATAGGCAGGCATTCAGAACAAACTTCCGTTAAGTTATGGTATAGAAAAAAAGAGAGTTCTTGAGTTTTTTCCCTTTTGCAAAGTATTCATTTTTCAGTTCCTTTTTTCAAAATACTTCAATTGGTACGCGCAAGAAATAGGCCAATTCAGCAGCTTTTTGCTCAATTTCTCGTGGAGTCAAATTCTCATCAGTACGTGTCAAGGGAATGGCCCCCTGGCCTCTGATTTCCATATAAAGAACCCGACGAGCAAAAAGACCCTCTTTATTTTCTATTCTGATAGACTGAATATCTTTCATAAGGAATCGCAGGAATATGCGACGGTTTTTTCCAGGAAATCCCCAACGAAAAATACACACTATGCCCTCTTTTATATCAAATCGATCATAACCACTACCTACATTCCACGAAATTGTGCACCACAAGTAGGAGCTAATAAAGAGACCCGCGATCCCATAGAAAGACATCACGATCCCCTGTGGAAAAAAATTTATTTGCTGAGAAGGAAACAAAGATATAAAATTCCTACCAAAATAACTGGAGGTTCCAACCAATACAAACCCTAATGAACCTAAAAAAAGAATGAGGGCCCAACCGAAATTACTTATTTTTCGAGATCCCGCTATAAGTTCTATCCATATACGTTCTGATCGCCAACTCATACTCTCACTAGACCTAGTTGCATTTTATTGGAATTGGAAGAATAACAAAAAGAAATTTTAGTTTACTTTTTTTTGTTTCCGAAGTAACTCTCATCAACCAGCACTACTATAGATGTGAAACTTTTATTTTAGAAAAATTCATCGAATTACTTAGATCCAAACTAAAATAATAACATCTCTTTCGTATGATTTCCTATAGATATCCACATATAGATATATTCACTTTACATTTCCGAAACTCTCCCCGCTACCGATCCATTTGAAATTGTTATAATTAATTTACCCATATATCATGTTTACACACATACATAAGAGTTTATGCTCGAAAGAAGCCAGATGTTATACCATATTCTACTAAATAGATAGGGGTGTTATGATCAAAGTAAGTCTTGAAAAAAAAAAATGGATACAGAGTTGTCCCTATAGTATCTAAAAGATTTTGTTTTTTTGAACATGAAGAAATAAAGAAACCATTGCAATTGCCGGAAATACTAAGCCCACTAAAGGCACAAAAATAGAGGGAAAGCTGTTGAGAGTTATCATTGAGTGGGTACCTCGATTTAATATTTGTACCTGTTATTTTTATTTATTGCTTTATATTTTATATTACTATTTTTATTTTTATTTTAACCTTATATTCTTATTAAAGATATTTTATAATTCATATATATTCATATATAATAATTATATTTATATAATATATATATATATTATATTTTATATATAGTAATTATACCTAAGTGAGTATATACTTAAATAAGGAATATATAAGTATATGTTTTAATAATTTTTTTTTTTGAATAAATACTTATAAAAAAATGTGTAAATAAACGGACTTATTCACCCTTCTACACGTTTCTACACGAAATATATGTATGTACCTTTTTTTTATTCCTATTTTTAGTTATTTTCGTGCTCTTGTCTTATAATTTAATAATTTTCATTTCAAAAAATTTATTCCGTTTTATTAATTATTAAATTAATAAATAAATTAAAACTCTACTCTACAGTTCTACTTAAATCTAAGTTTGATCCAAAGGAAAGAAGGCGTGTAGCCGAAATAATTCACTCAGAACATCCTTTAAAAGATTACGTGGTACGATTAGATCGAATAAGCCCTTATGGAATAAATATTCAGCCAC